CAAACTGGTCTTTTAATCCGATTTTCTTTAAGACTCAATCTTCATGGGGAGATGGGATAAAAAGTTCGTGGAAAGCATGTGGTGAAAGCGGGGGATCCGACACACCAAACCCCGCGAAGGGTAATGATCTCCGTATAAGAGAGGATTCGAAAAATCCAAAACCGAAAGATCCCGAATCATTAGATTCGGATGATACAAATCCTGATGATTCGGCTTCGAATTGCTTTAATGATATGAATCTGGGTGATTCCGGTTCGAAAGATCAAAAATCGACTGATGGGGATCCGGCTCGGGGGGATTCGAAAAATCCAAAACCGAAAGATCCCGAATCTAATGTATCGGATGATACACATCCTGATGATCCGAATCATCGGGATGGATCTGATTCGGATCCTAAGCATTCGTATCCTAGGGGTACTCCTCCCCACATTGCGGCTTTGTGGGTTCTATGCGAAGATTGTGAGCAATTAAATTATAAAAGATTGTTAAAAGAACGAAATAATATGTGTGAACACTGTGAATATCATTTCACAATGAATAGTCCAGAAAGAATCGAATTTTTGATCGACACCGGTACTTGGCATCCTATCGATGAAGACATGGCATCTCCGGATCCCGATCCTTCTGAATCGGATTCGGAGGAGGTTTCAGAAGATCCTTCTAAATATGAATGCACGCTTGAAGACCTTCGAAAAGAGATTTCTTTGATCCAAAAGGCGATTCGGAAGAAGATTTCAGAAAGATCTTTTGAATCGGATTCGGAGGAGGTTTCAGAAGATCCTTTTGAGTCGGATTCGGAGGAGGTTTCAGAAGATCCTTTTGAGTCGGATTCGGAGGAGGTTTCAGAAGATCCTTTTGAATCGGATTCGGGGGAGGAGGACACGCCCTATGAAGATCGTCTTGATTCTTATCGAAAAAAGACAGGATTAAATGAGGCTGTTCAAACAGGCGTAGGTCAACTAAATGGTATTCCCGTAGCTTTTGGGATTATGGAGTTTGAGTTTATGGGGGGCAGTATGGGATCCGTAGTTGGAGAGAAAATCGCCCGTTTGGTTGAGTACGCTATCAATCAATCTCTACCTCTTATTATAGTGTGCGCTTCGGGTGGGGCGCGAATGCAAGAAGGAAGTTTGAGCTTGATGCAAATGGCTAAAATATCATGTGCCCTATTGGATTATGATCAATTCAATAGCAAGTTAGTATATATATCAATCCTTGCATCTCCTACTACTGGTGGGGTAACAGCTAGTTTTGGTACGTTGGCAGATCTCATTTTTGCCGAGCCCAATTCCTACATTGCATTTGCGGGTAAAAGAGTAATTGAAGAAACATTGAAGCAACCAATACCCGAAGGTTCACAAGAGGCTGAACCTTTATTCGAGAAGGGCATGTTGGACCAAATCATACCACGTAAACTTTTAAAACACGGTCTGACTGATTTTTTGCAGTTCCACGGCTTCAATCCTTTGAATTCCAATTCAATCAAGTAGAGCGCGCTAAATTCCATTATTTTATTTGTAGGAAACAAGTAGTTAGCTTATCGGAATCAAAGTAAATAAGAATGGAATTTTCTTTGGTGACCTAAGATCTAAGTGATAGAATAAGTCCAAGGAATATAGAACTAAATAAATGGACTTATTCTATCACTTAGATATCTAGATACTTATATCTTTAATAATAAGTACGAATTATCTTTAATAATAAGTACGAATTCATAATAATTACAATTCTTAATTATAACTTAATTATAATTAGTATAAATAAAAAATAGGATATTAAAAATAAAATAATAACAGGTACAAATAGTAAATCGAGGTACCCATTTTATGACAACTTTCAATTTTCCCTCTATTTTTGTGCCTTTAGTAGGCCTAGTATTTCCGGCAATGGCAATGGCTTCTTTATTTCTTTATGTTCAAAAAAACAAGATTGTTTAGATCTGAGGGGACAAAATTTCATCCGTTTTTTTTTTGAAACTTAGACTTGTAACATAACACAGATTTTTATTTCGGGAAATATGGTATAACATGTGATTTCCGGCGAACATAAAGGAAAAGGCTCTTCTGCCTACAGAAAATGATCTATGGGTAAATGAATTCTAGCTAGTTTCAAATAGATCAGGGGCGCTGGATGCCTAAAATGTAAAGTTGGTGGATCTAAAAGTTGGTGGATCTATATGTATATTGGGATCATATGAAGGGTATGTTATTAGTTTAGATTTAACCAATTTGATGAATTACTCCTAAAAGTTCACATCAAACTAGTACTAGTTCACATCAAACTAGTACTAGTTCACATCAAACTAGTACTAGTTCACATCAAACTAGTGCTAGTTGATGAGAGTTCCTTCGGAAACAAAAGAAATAAAGTCAAAATCATTGGGGGTATTCTCTCAATTCGAATAAAATGAAATTGGAGCAAGTATGAATTGGCGATCTAAACGGTTATGGTTAGAACTTATAGCGGGGGCTCGAAAACTAAGTAATTTTTTCTGGGCCCT